ATGCAACGATGACTCTTTTCTACAAATCATAAAGATATTGGTACTCTATATTTCGTTTTTGGAGCTTGAGCAGGCATAGTAGGTACATCATTAAGATTAATCATTCGAGCAGAACTAAGACAACCCGGAAGACTTATTGGCAATGACCAAATTTATAACGTAGTAGTTACCGCCCACGCTTTCGTAATAATTTTCTTTATAGTTATACCTATTATAATTGGAGGATTCGGAAATTGGCTCGTACCCCTTATATTAGGAGCCCCCGATATAGCATTCCCACGAATAAACAATATAAGATTTTGATTACTTCCTCCCTCTTTATCCCTATTACTAACCAGAAGAATAGTTGAAAGAGGCGTAGGTACGGGATGAACAGTTTATCCACCCTTAGCAGCCGCTATTGCTCATGCAGGTGCCTCAGTAGACTTAGGAATTTTTTCTCTTCACCTAGCAGGTGTATCTTCAATTCTAGGAGCAGTAAACTTCATAACGACAGTCATTAATATACGATCCTACGGTATAACCATAGACCAAATACCTCTATTTGTATGAGCTGTATTTATTACCGCCATTTTATTACTTTTATCCTTACCAGTCCTAGCCGGAGCTATTACTATACTTTTAACAGACCGAAACCTAAATACATCCTTCTTTGACCCTGCAGGTGGTGGGGACCCAGTCTTATATCAACACTTATTCTGATTTTTTGGTCACCCAGAAGTTTACATTTTAATTCTACCCGCATTCGGTATAATTTCTCATATTGTAAGTCAAGAATCTGGAAAAAAAGAATCTTTTGGTACCCTAGGTATAATCTATGCTATATTAGCCATTGGAATTCTAGGATTTGTAGTCTGAGCACACCATATATTTACAGTAGGCATAGACGTTGACACTCGAGCATACTTTACATCAGCTACTATAATTATTGCCATTCCAACTGGAATTAAAATTTTTAGATGACTAAGAACTTTACACGGCACTCAAATAAATTACTCCCCATCACTATTATGAGCTTTAGGCTTTATTTTCCTATTTACTGTGGGTGGTCTAACAGGAGTAGTTCTAGCTAATTCCTCAATCGATGTTATTCTCCATGACACCTACTATGTTGTAGCCCACTTTCACTATGTTCTCTCTATAGGTGCCGTGTTCGGAATTTTCGCTGGTATTGCCCACTGATTTTCATTAATAACCGGATTATCTCTAAACCCTAAATGACTTAAAATACACTTTCTAGTAACATTTATTGGTGTTAATCTAACCTTCTTCCCTCAACATTTCTTAGGACTTAATGGTATACCCCGACGATACTCCGACTATCCTGATGCCTACGCAACCTGAAATATTGTCTCCTCTCTAGGATCTATAATTTCCTTTGTTGCTGCACTAGGATTCTTATTAATCATTTGAGAAGCTCTAGTATCTAATCGACCAGTAATCTTCACACCTTTCCTACCTTCATCTATTGAATGAAAGCACTCTTACCCACCTGCAGACCACTCATACATAGAAATTCCCCTAATTACTAACTTCTAAAATGGCAGACAGATGTATAGGATTTAAGCTCCTACCAGGAAGATTTATTCTTCTTTTAGAAACACTTATGGCAACATGAGCATATTTAGGACTCCAAGACAGTGCTTCCCCCCTTATAGAACAATTAATTTTTTTTCATGACCACATCATACTAGTTCTAGTACTAATTGTTACTTTCGTAGGATATATAATATCGACCCTATTCTTTAACTCCTTCATCAACCGTTATATACTAGAAAATCAACCAATTGAAGTTATTTGAACATCTATTCCAGCTCTTATTCTAATTTTTATTGCCCTCCCTTCCCTACGACTACTTTACCTTTTAGATGAAGTAAACAATCCCTCAATAACACTGAAAACAATTGGACACCAATGATATTGAAGATATGAATACTCAGATTTTTTACAAATAGAATTTGATTCTTATATAATCCCATCTAACGAACTAGAAGATTCCGGATTTCGTCTCCTAGATGTAGACAATCGAACAGTCTTACCCATAAATACACAAATCCGGGTCCTTATTAGAGCAGCCGACGTTATTCACTCCTGAACCGTACCCTCCCTAGGTATTAAAGCCGACGCTATTCCAGGACGTTTAAATCAAACCAGATTTTTGATCAACCGACCAGGACTTTTTTACGGCCAATGTTCAGAAATCTGTGGTGCTAACCATAGTTTTATACCCATTGTAATTGAAAGAATTTCTATTAACTCATTTTTAAACTGAATTTCCTTATCAATTGAAGACTCACCCGATGACTGAAAGTAAGTGTAGATCTTTTAAATCTATTATAGTAACTTTGCGCCTACTTCTGGTGAAGAAATTAGTTAAACTCCTTATAACATTTGCTTGTCATGCATAAATTGTCTTTAAGACATTTCTTAGTGCCACAAATAGCCCCACTTTATTGACTTTACTTATTTTCATTTTTTCTCTTTTCACTTACCTTATTTTTTGTATTAAACTACTTTATTAAACCCTTCGATAAAATACCATCACTATCCTATGACAATAAAATCTATTTTAAACCTTGAAAATTATAACAAACCTATTTTCAATTTTTGAACCTTCTTCAAGAATTTTCAACTTTTCAACTAACTGAATTTCAACAATTTTAGGCCTTATATTCCTACCTTATCTTTACTGGGCTTCCCCTTCACGCTGATCCCTATTATGAAGGAAAGTAATCCAAACTCTCCACAAAGAATTCAAAGCTTTACTTCAACCTTCCCATATTGGATCAACAATATTATTTGTCGCCCTATTTAGACTTATTGTATTTAATAACTTTTTAGGACTTTTACCTTACGTTTTTACTAGTTCCAGTCATATAGTAATAACATTATCTCTTTCTCTACCTCTTTGACTAACACTGATACTATTTGGCTGAATCCAGCATACTAAACACATATTTGCCCACTTAGTCCCCCAAGGAACCCCATTTGCTTTAATACCTTTTATAGTATTAATTGAAACAATTAGAAATGTAATCCGACCAGGAACCCTAGCTATCCGTCTAGCCGCTAACATAATTGCTGGTCATTTACTACTGACCCTCTTAGGAGGAACTGGGCCCTCTCTTTCCATATCTATTTTATTTATCCTTATTTTTGCTCAAATTTTACTTTTAATTTTAGAATCTGCTGTTGCAATTATTCAGTCATATGTATTTGCAGTCCTTAGAACTCTTTATACAAGAGAAATCAACTAATGACATCATCTCACGGTTTTCATCCTTATCATCTAGTAGACATAAGACCTTGGCCTCTAACTGGTTCAATTAGAGCTATAATATTAACCACTGGTTTAGTAAAATGATTTCACCAATATAACATAAATCTTCTTATCCTAAGATTTATTGCAACTATCTTAACTATAATTCAATGATGACGAGATGTAACCCGTGAAGGGACCTACCAGGGATTACACACTTCAATAGTTATAAAAGGCCTACGATGGGGAATAATTTTATTTATTCTTTCAGAAGTTCTATTCTTTTTTTCCTTCTTTTGAGCATTTTTTCACAGAAGATTGTCTCCAACAGTAGAAATCGGCATATACTGACCCCCTTTAGGTATCCAGCCCTTTAATCCTTTCCAAATTCCTCTACTAAACACTACTATTCTACTTTCATCAGGAGCTACAGTAACATGAGCTCACCATGCAATTATAGAAGCTAACCATACTCAAGCAATCCAAAGTCTTGGATTAACTATCGTCTTAGGGGTCTACTTTACTATACTTCAAGCATTCGAATATATTGAAGCTCCATTTACTATTGCCGACTCCGTATTCGGATCAACATTTTTTGTAGCAACTGGATTCCATGGCCTCCACGTCATTATCGGAACAACCTTCTTATCAGTTTGTTTTCTCCGCTTATATAAGTGTCATTTTTCATCTAACCATCACTTAGGATTTGAAGCCGCTGCTTGATATTGACATTTTGTCGATGTTGTTTGATTATTTTTATATATTTTCATCTACTGATGAGGTGGATAATTTTTTTAGTATAATAAAGTATATCTGACTTCCAATCAGAAGGTCTAGATTCTAGAAAAAATAATTTTTACAATATTATTAATTTCAACTATTACCCTAATTATTGCCTTCGTAGTTATAATACTATCAACCCTTCTAGCCAAAAAAACAATCATAGATCGAGAAAAAAACTCACCTTATGAATGTGGATTCGACCCTAAAGGATCAGCACGCTTACCCTTCTCTCTACGATTTTTCCTAATCGCTGTAATCTTCTTAATTTTTGATGTTGAAATTACTCTCCTCCTTCCAATCGCTTCAACCTTAAACCTAACTAATATCTTCTCTTGACTATTAACCAGAATTGTATTTCTAATTATCCTTTTATTTGGATTATACTACGAATGATCCCAAGGAGCATTAGATTGATCTTAATAAGACCATAGTCAATATATATGACGTATGAGTTGCATTCATAAAGAGTTTTCTAAACTGGTTTTACTAATTAATTAGAAAGCGAATCATTGCATTTAGTTTCGACCTAAACCTTAGGCTTCACAGCCTTCTAATTTATTGATAGAAGCCAAAACAGAGGCACATCACTGTTAATGATGAAACTGAATTCTTTATTCCTATCAAGATAGGAATATTATGTCAAGGTTAAAAGCTTCTAACTTTCTTCCAAGCGGTTAAATTCCGTTTATATTCCTTGTTTTTATGGTGTAATATCAACACATTGCATTTTCGTTGCAAAACTGAAATTTTAATTTCTAAAAACTATTTACCTACCTAAAGTAAACACTTACATCTTGAGCGCCACAAGCTAACATTTTTTATCTTAAACTATTTAGGTATTATTTACAGACGCAACCGTCTCTTTTGCAGCTTCAATGCAATATTCTTAATAAATTATATAAATTATATAAAAGTAAATAATATGATAACTATACCTACAACAAATATCTTCATAAACACCTTAATCCTATTCATTTGCAACATATTTAAAATTATAAATAATTTTGTGAAAAGATAGTATAATCCCTGGCCACCCAAATACTCGTATCAACCCTTATCTATTAATTTTTCCCTTATAATCCCATTAACCAAATTAACTTCACTAATTTTTTTAGTCCTCAAAAAAGGTATAAATCATATTGAACCAGATATTACTACAAACTCATAATTTATTAAAGACTTCAAATTATACGTAACATTCAATAAGTTAAATATATACCCTAACAACGCCCCTACAGAACAAATTATCAAAACTGAACTTTTTATAAATACCCTTATACAAATTATATAAGGTTCAGGAAATAATAGCCACGACAAAATAGCACCCATAATAATAGCTCTAAACCCTAATAAAGTTATAGAATTAGTTATAATATTATCCTCATCTCTTACATTTCTTATGCATCTTAAATTATACTCCCCCCTCAACCTATAAAAAATTAAACGCATAGTATAACTTACTGTTAATCCCGTAGCTAAAATATATAAAATAAAAGCAATATAATTGATTCATCTTATAAATGCTACCTCCAGAATTATATCCTTAGAATAAAACCCAGCTAAAAAGGGAAACCCACAAAGCGCTAAATTTGCTACCGTCATATAAGCTACCCTTAAAGGCATAAATTTAATTAAACACCCTATATAGCGAATATCCTGGTATCCACCCACACTATGAATTACTACTCCAGCACATATAAACAACAAAGCCTTAAACAATGCATGCCTTAACAAATGAAAAAAAGAAAGGTCGACATAACCTAAAGCTAAAATACTTAATATAACTCCCAATTGACTTAAAGTAGATAGGGCAATAATTTTCTTTAAATCATATTCAAAATTAGCACCTAATCCAGCTATAAATATTGTCAAACAAGAAATAATTAATAATAAACTTTGAATCTTAGAATTCTCTAAAGCAGAACTAAATCGAATTATTAAATAAACTCCCGCAGTAACAAGAGTAGATGAATGAACTAAAGCAGAAACTGGCGTAGGAGCAGCCATTGCTGCCGGCAACCATGCAGAAAAAGGAATTTGAGCTCTTTTAGTTATAGCAGCCAATATGACTAAAAATTTCAATAAAATTCAATCACTATCCGAAATATAATAACTATATAAAACAAAATTCCAACTACCTAAATTTATTATCAAACCAATTCTTAATAAAATAGCTACATCCCCAACTCGGTTAGATAATACCGTTAACATTCCTGCATTAGCGGACTTCTCATTTTGATAAAAAATTACAAGAGCATAAGACACCAAACCTAGCCCGTCTCACCCCAATAAAATTCTAATTAAATTTGGCCTTAAAACTATTATTGCCATAGAAAATACAAATGCCAAAACTAAATACATAAATCGATTAAAGTTTTTGTCCTCCCTTATATACCTTCCACTATAATATATTACCCTCCTAGAAATCAGTAACACAAACGACAAAAATAATATAGAAATCCAATCAAAAATTAATACAAAAATAACTGTTAAAGAATTCAATCTTATCAACTCCCACTCAATTATATTCACCACTCCTGTAGATATACTTATTAAAAAAACAGTCCAACAAATAATTGAACTTAATCCTAAAAACAATATTCTAGTAACATGTATATAAACTTTTCAAACCATTATCTACTTACCTTCCTATCCTTTAATTTCCAAAATTAACACAAATAGATACTTAAATTCCCCTAACCAAATTTAAATTTAAAACCAAACAATTTAAAGGAAACCAATGCAAAAATAATACTAAATACTCACGAACCTTGCCAGACCTACAAGAATATAAAGCATTAAAAAAAATCCCATGCTGCCTCAAGCTATACATATATAAAGTATATGCCGCTCTAAAAAAAGAAAGAAATATCAATCCAACCATCCTAAGCTTTCTCCACCTTATTAACCTAATAATAAGTCTAATTTCCCCAAATAAATTTAAGGAGGGAGGAGCAGCTATATTACCAATACTTAATAAAAACCACCACAACCCCATTCTTGGTATAAAACTTAATAAACCTTTACTAATCAAAAGCCTACGCCTCCCAATCCGCTCATAAACTATATTGGCTAAACAAAAAAGACCAGAAGAACATAACCCATGTCCAACTATTACTACTACAGCTCCTATTAAACCCCACCAACTAAAAATTATTAAACCACATAAAACTAACCTCATATGAACAACTGATGAATAAGCAATTAAAGACTTTATATCAACCTGCCGTAAACATAACAACCTAATAATTACGCCCCCTACTAACCTAATTCTCACTCATAGCCAAGAAAATCTTAAACCAACTTTTTGAAATAAAACCAAAATACGAATTAACCCATAGCCACCAAGTTTCAACAAAACCCCAGCCAAAATTATAGATCCAGCAACAGGCGCCTCTACATGTGCCTTAGGAAGCCATAAATGAAATATATACATAGGTAACTTAACCAAAAAAGCCATAATTCTACAAAAATACCAAATTATGCTTACATAATTAACATCAAAAACAGGTTTTCTCAATATAATAGTTAACCTACCTTCACTATAGTACAAAAACAATAACGACCCTAACAAAGGTAATGACAAAGCCAAAGTATAAAAAAGCATATAAATTCCTGCTTGAATACGTTCAGGTTGATAACCTCAACCTAAAATAAGAATTAACGTAGGAATCAATGATATTTCAAAACTAATATAAAACAATAAGTAATTTAACGAAGAAAATGTAACAATAAGACTTAGTAATAATAATAAATTTACAATAATAAATATTGAAGGAAAATTTTTAGTATTTTTTACTCGCTCTCTAGCAATAATAATCAAAAATATTACCCAAACACTTAAATAAACTATCACATAACTTACATAATCTATGCCTAAACCAAACCCTAACCTATATATACTTATATTGTGAAAACAATTTATACCAACTAAAAACCCTATTAAACCTAACCCAAATTGGACTGCCCTCCAGTTCTTATTAAATTTTATCAATAAAATTATAGGTAATAACAACTTTAACATTCCAAAATATTGAACCTTTTAAAATAATCATTTCCATGACTTCGTACAATCAGCACTAATAAAGCTAAACCAAGAGCTCCTTCACATACCGTCAAAGTCAAAAAGAATAAACCAAAATAAACTTCTCTTCCTACATTCGATATTTGTAACCTTAATAATCAAAAAATCCCCAATATTATAAACTCTAGCCTTAACAAAGAATTTAATAAATGTTTATGATAAGAAATAAACCTTCACAAACCACAAAAAATTATTAACAAAGATCTACTAATTCTCAATAACCTAAAATTTGCCATTAGTAATAAATAATATTATTTTAGTTTTAATAGTTTAACTTAAAACTTTGGTCTTGTAAACCAATAATGAAATATATTTTCTTAAAACTTCAGAGAAAAAGAAACCACTTTATCTTTAATTCCCAAAACTAATATTTTTTTAAACTATTCTCTGACATTTTAATATTAACTATTCCCCTTCTAGTAACTCTTTCAATTTTGTTTACTCAACTCTACCACCCCCTAGCGATAGGCTTGATATTATTAATCCAAACTATTCTGATTTCCATTACAGTAGGAATCTCGACCTATTCCTTCTGATTCTCTTATATTTTATTTCTCGTTTTCTTAGGAGGCATATTAGTACTATTCATTTACGTTGCTTCCCTCGCTTCTAACGAGACATTCTTCTTTAAAGCCTCCTTATTACTACTTTTCTCAGCTGTAATCTTATTCTCACTCTTATGCTTATTTATAGACCCCCTCTTAGTCTCTTACTCTTCATCTCTTCCTCCTTCGTCCCTAAGGTCAATAACTTCCACCCCTTTCATTATTAGATGAATCTACAATACCCCTTCAATAGTCTTTACTATATTTATTATTTCTTATTTATTACTTATATTAATTGTTGTAGTAAAAATCGTTAACTTGTTTAAAGGCCCCTTACGACTCCTACAATAATGACAACACCATTGCGTAAATCTCACCCCCTATTTAAAATTGCTAACAATGCCTTAGTAGATATACCCTTACCAAGAAATATTTCTACATTTTGAAACTTTGGGTCTCTTTTAGGCTTATGCTTAATTGTCCAAATTGCAACAGGTCTATTTCTAGCTATACATTATACTGCCCATATTAATCTAGCTTTCTCCAGAGTTGTCCACATTTGTCGAGATGTAAACTATGGGTGACTATTACGAACCCTTCATGCCAATGGAGCCTCATTTTTCTTTATTTGCTTATATATCCACATCGGCCGAGGAATCTACTTTAGCTCTTACATAAACTTCCATGCTTGAATAGTAGGTGTAGTAATTTTATTTATAATTATAGCAACAGCATTCCTAGGCTACGTTTTACCCTGGGGTCAAATATCATTTTGAGGAGCCACAGTTATTACAAATTTATTCTCAGCCATTCCATTTATCGGTACTGACCTAGTTCAATGAATTTGAGGAGGATTCTCTGTAGACAACGCTACCTTAACTCGATTCTTCTCATTTCACTTTATTCTACCCTTAATTGCTGCCGCATTCTCCATAATTCATATTTTATTTCTCCACCAAACCGGAGCAAATAACCCCTTAGGTATTTCAAGACAAATCGACAAAGTACCATTCCACCCTTATTTCACATTTAAAGACATTGTAGGATTTATCGTTATACTGACAGCTCTTCTTTTCTTAACCTTGCTTGCCCCCTATTTCTTAGGAGATCCAGATAACTTCATCCCAGCTAATCCTCTAGTGACTCCTCCTCACATTCAACCAGAATGATATTTCCTATTTGCCTACGCTATTCTACGATCTATTCCTAATAAACTAGGAGGAGTCGTGGCCTTAGCTGCATCTGTTGCTATTTTAATAATCCTACCTTTTACACACACGTCTAAATTCCAAAGATTAGCATTCTACCCTATTAACCAAATTTTATTCTGAACCTTTGTTATAATTATTATACTTTTAACCTGAATTGGAGCACGCCCAGTAGAAGATCCCTACATTCTTACAGGCCAAATTCTTACTGTCTCTTACTTCTCATTTTACATTTTTAATCCACTCTTATTAATTTGATGAGACAATATACTAAAATGATTGTTTAGTTTAAAAAAAACAAATGTTTTGAAAACATTAATTAAGATATATAATTCTTAATAATCGTTTATATCAATATACTAATTTAATTATAAACTAAACAAAAACAAAATATTTTAAACCTAACAAAAAAAATTAAATAATTAATCGACAATGGTAAATAACTTTTCCAAGCCAAATATATCAACTTATCATATCGTAATCGAGGCAACGTACCACGCACCCAAACAAAAACAAAAGAAACTATTACAGTCTTCAAATAAAATAACACTCCAAAAGGATTTCTCCCTAGAAAAAAAATTACAAACAAAGCTCTTATAAACAAAATTCTAGCGTACTCAGCTATAAAAATTAAAGCAAACCCACCAGCTCTGTATTCAGTATTAAACCCAGAAACTAATTCAGACTCCCCCTCGGCAAAATCAAAAGGAGTACGGTTAGTCTCAGCCAAACAAGACCTAAACCATACCATACCTAAAGGAAATGCAATAATAATAAACCAAAAATAACTCTGATACTTGTTAAACAACTCTAAATTAAACCCCCCAATTAATATAACAAAAGACAATAAAATCAAAGCTAACCTTACCTCATATGAAATAGTTTGAGCAACCGCGCGTAATCTCCCCAAAAGCGAATACTTACAATTTGAAGATCAACCAGCCACTATAGTTGAATAGACTCCTATACTTAAACAACATAAAAAAAATAAAATTCTCAAATCAAACCTTATCAAACCAGTCTCATAAGGAATAACAACCCAAACCAAAAGAGAAATAAATAAACTAAATACAGGACATAAATAGTAAACTAAAAAATTTGATATAGTCGGAACAACTTGTTCCTTCGTAAAAAGTTTCACTGCATCAGAAAATGGCTGTAAAATGCCGATATACCCCACTTTATTTGGACCTTTACGAATCTGGATATAACCCAAAATCTTACGTTCCAATAAAGTTACAAAAGCCACCCCAATTAATACACATACAATTAAAATCAAAAAATTAATGATCTCTACAATTATTAAAGTCACAAAACAATTAGATTTCTAATCATTTAACTATTTATAGACTTACTCTATTTAACAGGATCCTAAATCCAGTGCATATTATCTGCCAAAATAGTAAACCAATTAAAAAACAATTTCAGCTATTCAATCCTTTCGTACTAAAACAGCTATTATAATATTAAAAGATAGAAACCGACCTGGCTCACGCCGGTCTGAACTCAAATCATGTAAAAATTTAAAGGTCGAACAGACCTTCTTATACAACTACTGCAATTGTACAGATATTTTAATTCAACATCGAGGTCGCAAACTTTTTTCTCGATATGGACTCTCAAAAAAAATAACGCTGTTATCCCTAAAGTAACTTAATCTTTTAATCCATAACTAGGATCCTTTACAATTCTAATCACCTACCTTTGTTTAAACAATAAGCAGTTAACAATCATTTTACCTTTATCGCCCCAATACAATACTTCTAAATCACTAAACCTTTATATCATAAAAATTCAACTAAATAAAACTTACATATCAAGCTTTATAGGGTCTTATCGTCCCTTTAATTCATTTAAGCCTTTTCACTTAAAAGTTAAATTCACTTTATAGCCATAGAGACAGATTTTCCTTTGTCCAACCATTCATACAAGATTCCAATTAAAAAACTAACGATTATGCTACCTTTGCACGGTCAAAATACCGCGGCCCTTAAATTTTATCAGTGGGCAGGTTAAACTCTTTATATCTACAAACAGACATGTTTTTGATAAACAGGCAAAGAAATTATTTGCCGAATTCCTTTATGCTATCATTTTGAACTATTAAAAATATATAATTATTTTAATATTTTATTCAACAACAACCCTACTAATAAAACCATTATATTTCGATCTTCCATATTTTAATCAATTTTCTGATACCCATTAAAAGTTATAATAAATATTCTTATACATACAATTTAGTTAAAACACTTTATTAACATAGCTACCTTTAAGCCTAGTTCAATAATATTTTCTATTTAATAACTCTTTATCATTCCAATTTATAAGAAGCTAATCCCTCCTACACTTAAATTTTATATTTTATTCCTATAAAAACTAAATTAAATTTATTTTCAAAAAACCAGATATAATAAATCTCGATTGACATTTCATCTTTAACTTCATATTAAAAATTTGTTTTCCACAAAAACTTTTTTATAAAGTTAGCTATATTTATTTCGGGACACCTAACTAATCACTAGCTTATATCGACCTCCTTTGATACACAAAATACAAAATTTTAAATTTACTATTTTCAATCTTATAAATAAATACTTTCCTTTACAGTACTTCTTACCTATAGTCTACTAACTTCCTTTTCACTAAACATTACTTAAAAACTCTATACTTCAAATTATTTTTCTTATCAACAGTTCTCCTCTCAAAATCAAACAAGTTATAAACTTCAAAGTAAATCGATTTGCACGATAATCCTTTTCAACGTAACTGAAATACTACACTAATTTAGCTATACTTTGTAATTCTAGGTACACTTTCCAATACACCTACTATGTTACGACTTATTTCATTTATAGATGAAAGCGACGGGCGATATGTACATGATTTAGAGCTTATGTCCTGTAAGCTTATTAAACTTACAATACAATCAAATCCTCCTTCATAGTAACTTTCTATTACTAATTCATTATAAAACAATTTATTGTAATTCATTTCAACCTACTTATTAGCTGCACCATGATCTAATTTCCATAATCATTTATACCTAGTAATTTTATCCTCTAAGAATTACCTGATAATGATGGTATACAAACTGAAAACAAAAATAGGTAAGATTTTTCGTGGTTTATCGATTAAGAAACAAATTCCTCTGAAAAGATTAAATCACCGCCAAATTTTTTAATTTTTAAGTATATATCTTTTACTAATTGAGTCTCTCAGGTTTCCTTCTAGAATAATAGGGTATCTAATCCTAGTTTATAACCAGATTTTCCTAGCTTCAATTAAAATTTACCTAACAAACAATACATAAACAGCAACTCAATTTTACCCTTTACTGCTAATAACTTTCATTATAAATTTCAAACATTTAACTACCCCCTAACAACTTTTACTTAACCTTAAAGTATAACCGCGAATGCTGGCACAAATATTTATCAGATCTTATATATTACTACTAATTCATACTTTTGTATACCATTTTAATAATTTATGCTGAGACCATATAATTTTATAATTTACTTACTCACTATTCTAAACCTAATATATAACTAAGCTTTCCAAACATGCTATAACTTTCATGCAATTTTAATAATAACGTAAAAAATCGAGCCAAAATCAAACACTTCAATGAGATAAAATAAAAGAACTTATAATTAAAAACTAATTAATATACCCTTTTATAAAACTAAGAAACAAAAAGGAAACATATTACATAATATTATATATATATATACCTTTAAAATATACAACGAATACATAAAAAAGTAAACAATAGTAAATATGACTAAATATGGGGAATGAACAATATAGTCCTAATAAAAAAAGATAATCTTTAAGTATATAAATCCAATAAAAAATTAGGTAATAGAAATTACTTATAAGTATCAAATTACAATCTTATCACATATATCTGAAAAAAAAGCCTAAAGAGAGAATCTACTAAGCACAAGAGTAATTTTATCTCATTGGGTATCCTAGTTTCTCTAAAAAAACGGATACCCAAACCGTTAAAATTACTCTTGATATAGAGGGAAGAGTTAATATTATATACAATTAATTTATTGTAGAAGTCTTCTCCTCACAACATTTAGAGAGTAAACTTTTATAATTCATAATGGCATATATTATAACTAATTTACCTTCTTTCCACATTCACCTCTTTACTATTAACTCTTATCTAGTTTTTATCCTTGCTAGACATCATAACTTTTTTATTTCTTAAAATCATATCATTTATTTACCCAAGTTTATATTATTTATATTATTTTTTCATACCTCTAATATAGTGCCTGATTTAAAAGGATAGCTTTGATAGAGCTAATCATGTAATTTTTTTACCTATATTATACGTAATGGAATTGCACCATTCCTTAAAAGATCAAAACTTTTTATGCTCTTTACATCAACGAATAACTCTCTGTTAATAAAAGATAAGCTAACATTCAAGCTAATGGGCTCATACCCCGTAAATGAAAGTATAAATCTTTCTCTTTTTAGTGACATTTCCTATTTCTTACATTATCTTCTTCTTTACTCTCCTCTTAGGATCTCTTATTTCCATTTCTTCTCCTTCCTGATTCGGAGCCTGAATTGGACTTGAATTAAATATAATATCATTTATTCCATTAATTACATTAAAAATAAACTCTTACTTCTCTGAAGCAGCTTTAAAATACTTTCTTATCCAAGCTTTAGGATCAGCATTATTGATCTCTTCAGGTTTTCTTTCAACTTCCTTCCTATTTATTAGAACCACCTTTATTTTCTTAGCTATTTTATTAAAACTAGCCAGCGCTCCATTTCACTTCTGATTTCCTCAAGTTATAGAGGGGTTGGCATGGCCACAAGCTTTTCTCCTAGCAACTATTCAAAAATTAGCCCCTATAGTCTTACTATCTTACTTAATAATTAACGACACACTTATTAAAATAACCATTTTTTCAGCCATCTTATCAGCAATTATCGGTGCATTAGGCGGTCTAAATTTACTTTACTTGCGTAAAATTATTGCATTCTCATCTATTAACCACTTATCATGAATATTAATTGCAATTTCAGCCGGCGATATCTTCTGACTCCTATATTTTTTTATCTATTCTGCAATTCTCTTATCCATCACAACAACATTTCATAAACTTCAGACCTTCACCTTATCAAATCTTATACAATCTGATCAAAACAGTGTCTTCCACGCAACCTTAATTTCCCTTAATCTCTTATCACTCAGAGGATTACCACCCTTTACTGGATTTATTCCAAAATGAATTCTTATCCAAATTATAGTTAATTTAAACCTTTTTATTCCTCTCTTTTTTCTCCTCCTGTCAGCTTTAATTACCCTCTACTTTTACTTACGAATTGTTACCCCATTTATCCTACTCTTAAATCCGATTATAAACTTTAACATAAAATATCAATCTCCTTCCTCCGTATCTCCATCCTTATTAATCAAAACATCTTTTAACTTCATTGGAATTCTTTTACCAATTTACTTTATCCTAGTTTAGGATTTTAAGTTATTTAAACTAAAAGCCTTCAAAGCTTTCAAAAAAAGTTATAATCTTTTAAATCCTATCTAAACCCTAGTGATTTACACATCTTTAAACTTGCAATTTAATGTTATTTTTATACTATAGAGTCTAACAAAGGAGTCTAACTCGTCTATAGATTTACAATCTACCGCCTATAACTCAGCCACTTTATT